ATTTAATAATAAATAAAATAATTAAATTATTATTAAATTAAATAATTTATATATATAATTATTTATATAATAATAAATATTAATATAATTTATTATTTTGTATAATTTTTAAATTAAATTAAATGAATTTTAATCATTAAACCTATTATCAATAGTATACTTATAATTGATAAGATAAACTAAAGTGAAGTACCTGAAATTTAAGGTTTTAAATCTTAAATTTTGTTATAAAAAGAAATTTATCAGTAAATATTTTTTTATAAATTTAAAAAAAAAATGATTGATAGGTAATTTATTAATTATTAATTTAATATTTTAATAAATTTATAGTTTTTATAAAACATTTTTGCAAAAAATATAATTTAATATAATTAAGTAATAAATTAAGTGGGGTATTAGCTTATAAACTTTTTTTTATATTAAAATTGTTTGATTTCGTTTAAAAATGTTTGCTTAAGGTTAGTTTGATGGGGAGGAAGTTGCAAATTTTTATTTATTTACATTAGATTAATCTTTTTTTTTATTTTAAACCCATTATTATTTTTTATTAGTATAAAGTTTTATTTTGGCTAAAAAATTTATTTTATTTATATTTTATATGTAAATTAATGTATGAATTTATTTTAATCTTAAAGATTTTTATAAATATTTATTCTCAGTATTTGGCATTAATTATTAAAGAAATTTATAATTAGTAATAAAAAATAGTATAGGTTAATTTTGTGCCAGCATCCGCGGTTATACAAAATATACAAATAAATTTTATTATTTTGTAGTTAAATTGTTAAATTTAATTTAAAAATTTATTAATAAGGTGAAATTTATAATAAACTTTTAATTATTAGTTAATTTATTGAAGCTATAAAATTTCATTTATAAACTAGGATTAGATACCCTATTATTTGAAATATAAATTTATTAAAATTAGGTAGTAATAGATATGATCTTGAAACTTAAAAAATTTGGCGGTATTTTAATCTATTTAGAGGAATCTGTTCCATAATTGACAGTCCACGATAAATTTTACATAATTTAATTTAGTTTGTATATCGTCGTTATAAGAATATTTTATAAGAATAAAAATTTTCTAAAATTTTAATTAAAATTTATTTCAGATCAAGGTGCAGTTAATAATTATGAGGAAATGGATTACAATAAATTTATTTACACGGATAATGAAATGCAAGTTTTGTTTAAAGGTGGATTTAATAGTAAAATAAAAAATATTTTTTATTTGATTTTAGTTCTAAAATATGCACATATCGCCCGTCGCTCTCTTTATTTTTTAAAAAGAGATAAGTCGTAACAAAGTAGGTGTACTGGAAAGTGTACCTAGAATGACTCAAATTAGAACTTGGATAGATAAGTATTTCATTTACATTGAAGAAGAATTGTGCAAATCAATATAATTTGAAATTTATAATTTATTTATGTTTTATTTTATTTAATTTTTTTTTAAAAATAATTTTAAAGATTTAATTTTAAGTATATTTTATAGAAAAAATAATATTTATTATAGTAAATTAGTATTGTGAAAGAATATTGAAATATTTTGAAAATTTAATTATTAAAAAGAAATATTTAGTTTATGTACCTTTTGTATCAGGGTTTATTAAATAATATTTATATATTTTAAATTTCTCGAATTTAAAAGAGTTAATAAATTATTAAAGTTAATGTAGTATAATTATTTTAAATAGTTTATTAGTAATGAAATGTTATTCGTTTTTAAATATATCTAGTTTTTTAAGAAATAAATTTAATTTATTTATTTTTAATATAATATTTTATATGTTAAGTATATTATTTATTAATAAAAATATATTAAGGGATAAGCTTTAATTTATTGTTTATAATAAGTTTAAATAATTTTTAATTATAGGTTTAGAAATAGCCATTAATAATAAGTTTGTTTTAATTTATAAATAAATTATTTAATTTTTTTTTATTTAAATTTTATATTAAAATGTTTAATTTAATTAAATAATTAATGTAATAATGATAAAATTAGTATAATATTTTGTTTATTTTTTATATTTATAAAGATTAAATTAAGGAATTCAGCAAAGATAAAGAATACTCACCTGTTTAACAAAAACATGTCTTTTTGAAAATAATTTAAAGTCTAACCTGCCCACTGAATTTTTTTGAAGGGCCGCGGTATTTTGACTGTGCAAAGGTAGCATAATCATTAGTCTTTTAATTGAAGGCTTGTATGAATGGTTGGATGAGGTATTAACTGTCTCTATTTAATAATTATTAGAATTTTATTTTTGAGTTAAAAAGCTTAAATAATATTGGAGGACGAGAAGACCCTATAGATCTTTATAATTTTTTTTAATAATAATTTTGTAGAAAAGATTTGTTTTTATTAAAATAATTATTTTATTGGGGTGATAAAAAAATTTAATTAACTTTTTTTTATATAAACAATTATATTTGAATATTTGATCCATTATTAATGATTAAAAGATTAAGTTACCTTAGGGATAACAGCGTAATTTTTTTGGAAAGTTCATATTTATAAAAAAGATTGCGACCTCGATGTTGAATTAAAGGTAAATTTTAGGTGCAGAAGTTTAAAATTTGGGTCTGTTCGACCCTTAAATCTTTACATGATTTGAGTTCAAACCGGTGTAAGCCAGGTTGGTTTCTATCCTCAATTATATAAAATATTTTAGTACGAAAGGACCAAATATTTAAATTAGTTTTTATTATATTGAATAAAATTAATATTATCTTGGCAGAATAGTGCAATGAATTTAGAATTCAAGTATGTAATAATTTACAGATAATACTTGATTATAAGTGATTATTTAATATCTATATTAAGAAGAATTATTTTAATAATTTGTATTTTAATTGGGGTAGCATTTTTAACTTTATTAGAACGAAAAGTATTAGGATATATTCAAATTCGTAAAGGTCCAAATAAAGTTGGAATTGTAGGTTTACCACAACCTTTTTGTGATGCAATTAAATTATTTACTAAGGAAGTAACTTTTCCATTAATATCAAATATTTTAAGTTATTATATTTCTCCTATTATTAGATTATTTTTGGTTTTATTAACTTGGATAGTTTTTCCTATATTTTGAGGAATATGAAGATTTAATTTGGGGGTATTATTTTTTTTATGTTGTATAAGTATAGGGGTGTATACAGTAATAATTGCGGGTTGGTCTTCAAATTCTAATTATGCTTTATTAGGAGGATTACGTGCTGTAGCTCAAACTATTTCTTATGAAGTAAGATTAGCTTTGATTTTAATATCTAGTATTTTATTGGTAATAAGTTTTTCTTTAATAGAATTTTATTTTTATCAGTATTATTTATGATTTATTTTTTTAATGTTTCCTTTAGGAATATGTTTTTTTGCTTCTTGTTTAGCCGAAACTAATCGAACACCTTTTGATTTTGCTGAAGGAGAATCAGAATTGGTTTCTGGGTTTAATGTTGAATATAGAAGAGGAGGTTTTGCATTAATTTTTTTGGCTGAATATGCTAGAATTCTTTTTATAAGAATATTATTTAGTATATTATTTTTAGGGGGTGATTTAATAAATTTTATTTTTTATTTAAAATTAAGTATAATTAGTTTTTTGTTTATTTGAGTTCGTGGAACTTTACCTCGGTATCGGTATGATAAATTAATATATTTATCATGAAAAAGATTTTTACCTTTAGCTTTAAATTATTTAATTTTTTTTATAGGATTAAAGGTTTATTTGTTTATATTTTTTTATTTAATTAATTAAGTAAAAATTAATAGAAGATTAAACTTCTTTATTATGTTTTCAAAACATAAACTTGTTCAAGTTCATTAATTAATTAATTTAATATATTATCTCATAATTTTAGTAAAAGTGGGTTAATAATAAAGTATAAAAAATATAATATAGTTAAGATTTGGCCTGTAAAAATATAAGGATCTTCAACAGGACGTGCTCCAATTCAGGTTAATAAAATTACTATTGAAAGTATAATTCAAAATATAAATTGTCTAATAGGATAAAATTGTATTCTTTGAAATTTACTTTTGTGTGTGAAAGGTAATGAAAATAAGATAGCAATTGATATTACTAATGCAATTACTCCACCTAGTTTATTAGGAATTGATCGTAAAATTGCATAAGCAAATAAGAAATATCATTCAGGTTGAATATGAATTGGAGTTACTAAAGGATTTGCTATAATAAAATTATCTGGATCTCCAAGTAAATATGGATAAATTAGTGTTAGTATAATTAATCCAAATGATATAATAAGAAATCCTATTAAATCTTTGAAAGAGAAATAGGGATGAAAAGGAATTTTATCTAAATTACTATTAATTCCTAATGGATTATTAGACCCAGTTTGATGAAGGAATAAAAGATGAATTATAGTAAGAGCTGCAATAATAAAAGGAAATAAAAAATGGAATGTAAAAAATCGTGTTAATGTAGCATTTTCAATAGCAAATCCTCCTCAGATTCATTGTACTAGGTAATTACCTAAGTAAGGAATTGCTGAAAGTAAATTTGTAATAACAGTTGCTCCTCAAAAAGATATTTGTCCTCAAGGTAGAACATATCCTAGAAATGCTGTTGCTATAGTAACAAATAATAAAATTACCCCAATTATTCAAGTATATAAAAATTTATATGATCCATAATATATTCCTCGTCCAATATGTATATAAATACAAATAAAAAAAAATGAAGCTCCATTTGCATGTAGTGTACGTAATAATCAACCGTAATTTACATCTCGACAAATGTGTCTAATTGAGGAAAAAGCTAATGAGATATCAGTTGAATAATGTATTGCTAGAAATAATCCTGTAATAATTTGAATCATTAAACATAATCCTAAAAGAGATCCAAAATTTCATCAAGTAGAAATATTTGAAGGAGTAGGTAAATCAATTAATCTATTATTTACAATTTTAAAAACAGGGTGATTTAGTCGTATTGGTTTATTCATTAGTTATTAAGATATTTTACGTAGTGGGCCAAAATTGATGTTAGTAATTTTTACTACAATAATTAAAGTTAAAAATAAATAATTAATTAATAATAAAGTTAAATTTATAGTAGGGAAATTATAAAGTTTATTTAATTCTAATGAATTTTCATTTAAGAAAAATAAATTTATTATTGTTGTATCAGAATTTATATAATTATTATAAGGAATATATATATATATAATAATTATAAAAGATAATATTAATATTATTAAATTTATAAATATAAGTTTATTAGAAAATGTAAATAGTTCATTTGATGCTAATCTTGTTATGTAAATAAATAAAATCAATATTCCTCCTAATATAATAAGAAATAAAATATAAGAAAATCAAAAAGATTTAATTAATATACCTGTAATTATTCTAATTAAAATTGTTTGAATTAATAAAGTTAAACCTATAGATAAAGGGTGATTTATTATAATAAAATTAAATGTTATTAATAAAATAAAAGTAATAATTATTATTTGTGTGATATCAAAGGATAGTTTAATTAAAATAATAATTTTGGGGATTATTGATAAAATAATATTTTTTTCCTTTGAAGTTTTAAAAGAATAGACTTATTTTTGATTTACAAGACCAATGTTTTCATTAAACTATTAAAACTAATGATAATTTTTGATTATTTTTATATTTTCATATTTATAGCAGGATCCTGAGTTTTTGTTTCTAAACGAAAACATTTATTATTAATATTATTAAGATTAGAATTTTTAGTTATTTCATTATTTATATTTTTAGTATTATTTTTATTAGTATATAATTATGAATTTTATTTTAGAATAGTATTTTTAGTATTTACTGTTTGTGAGGGTGCTTTAGGTTTATCAATTTTAGTTAGAATAATTCGAACTCATGGTAATGATTATTTTAGATCATTTAGAATTTTAAAATGTTAAAATTTTTATTTTTTATTATATTTTTAATCCCTATTAGTTTTAAAAAAAAAATATTTTGAATGGTTCAGAATATATTATTAATATTAACTTTTTTTTTTATATTTCAATTTTTGAATAATAGTTTATATTATTATATTAGATATATTTTTGGTATAGATTTATTATCTTATGGTTTAATTTTATTAAGTATATGAATTATTAGTTTAATATTAATAGCTAGAGAAAGAGTCTATAAAAAAAATTATTCTAGACATTTTTTTTTGTTTAATATTATTTTTTTATTATTAATATTATTTTTAAGATTTGCTTCAATAAATTTATTTAGATTTTATTTATTTTTTGAAAGTAGATTGATTCCTACATTTATTTTAATTTTAGGGTGAGGGTATCAACCTGAACGTTTGCAGGCAGGAATGTATTTATTATTTTATACTTTATTTGCTTCTTTGCCTTTATTAGTTTCAATTATGTATATTTATGATATAGAAAATTCTTTATATATATATATATTTAATTTTTATGAATTTTTTAATTGGTTATTTTATTTAAGAATAATTTTTGCTTTTTTAGTAAAAATACCTATATTTATAGTTCATTTATGATTACCAAAAGCTCATGTTGAAGCTTCTGTTGCAGGATCAATAATTTTAGCAGGGATTTTATTAAAATTAGGAGGCTATGGACTATTACGTGTTATAATATTAATAAGAAGAATTTCTATTAAAATAAATTTTATTTGAATAATTATTTCTTTAATAGGAGGTTTTATTGTTAGAATAATTTGTTTACGACAAGTTGATTTAAAATCATTAATTGCTTACTCAAGAGTTGCTCATATAGGAATTGTTTTAAGAGGATTAATAACATTAAATTATTGAGGTTGAAGAGGATCATTTAGAATAATAATTGCACACGGATTATGTTCATCAGGACTTTTTTGTTTAGCAAATATTTCTTATGAACGTGTAGGAAGTCGTAGATTATTTATTAATAAGGGTATAATAAATTTAATGCCTTCAATATGTTTATGATGATTTTTGTTAGTATCTTCTAATATAGCTGCTCCCCCTTCATTAAATTTGTTAGGGGAAATTAGTTTAATTAATAGAGTTATTAGTTGATCTTATTATTCTATAATAATATTAATATTAATTTCTTTTTTTGGGGCTGTTTATAGATTACATTTATATTCTTATAGACAACATGGAAAAATTTATAGAGGATTATATAGATTTTCTAGAGGGTATCTACGGGAGTTTTTATTGTTATTTTTACATTGATTTCCTTTAAATTTATTAATTTTAAAAAGTGAATTATGTATATTATGATTATATTTAAGTAGTTTAATAAAAATATTGATTTGTGGTGTCAATGATGTATAATTACCTTAGATTATATCAATTTGTTTAATTAGAAGTTATAGATTAATATCAATTTCTTTATTTTTATTTTTTAATGGATTTATATTTATTTTTAAAGAGATAGTTGTATTTATTGAGTGAGAAATTTTAAGTTTAAATAGAAGTTCTATTGTTATAACAGTATTAATAGATTGAATATCATTATTATTTATAAGATTTGTTTTATTTATTTCTTCTATTGTTATTTTTTATAGAAAAGGATATATGGAAGGTGATTATAATATTAATCGATTTATTTTATTAGTTTTATTGTTTGTTTTATCAATAATATTTTTAATTATTAGTCCAAATTTGATTAGTATTTTATTAGGATGAGATGGGTTAGGACTAGTTTCTTATTGTTTAGTTATTTATTATCAAAATGTTAAATCTTATAATGCAGGAATAATTACTGCTTTGTCAAATCGAATTGGAGATGTAGCATTATTAATATCTATTGCATGAATAATAAATTATGGAAGATGAAATTATATTTTTTATTTAGAATGTATAAAAAATTCTTTAGAAATAGAAATTATTTGTTTTATAGTAATTTTAGCAGGAATAACTAAGAGTGCTCAAATTCCTTTTTCTTCTTGATTACCTGCTGCAATAGCAGCTCCTACTCCTGTTTCTGCTTTAGTTCATTCTTCTACATTAGTGACTGCTGGGGTATACTTATTAATTCGATTTAATATGTTAATAATTGATAATAATTTTGGTAATTTTTTATTAATAATTGGAGTATTAACAATGTTTATAGCAGGTTTAGGAGCTAATTTTGAATTTGATTTAAAAAAAATTATTGCTTTATCTACATTGAGACAGTTAGGTTTGATAATAAGAATTTTAGCTATAGGATTTCCTATTTTAGCTTATTATCATTTATTAACTCATGCTTTATTTAAGGCTTTATTATTTATATGTGCTGGTATGGTTATTCATAATATAATAAATTCACAAGATATTCGGTTTATGGGTAGTTTAGTTAATCAGATACCTTTAACTATTTCTTGTATAAATATTGCTAATTTAGCTTTATGTGGTACTCCGTTTTTAGCAGGTTTTTATTCAAAAGATTTAATTTTAGAAATAGTAAGTTTATCTTATTTAAATATATTTATTTTTTTTATATATTTTTTTTCTACTGGTTTAACAGTGTGTTATTCATTTCGGTTAGTATATTATTCTATAGTAGGGGATTTTAATTTAAGAGGTTGTCATCCTATAAGAGAAGAACAGTGGAATATATTAGTTGGTATGTTAGGATTGGTATTTTTAGCTGTTTTTGGGGGAAGAATATTAAGATGAATAATTTTTCCTTCTCCAATTATAATTTGTTTACCATTTTATTTAAAAATATTAGCTTTATTAGTTAGAATTTTAGGGGTTTGATTAGGATATGAAATATCTAAGTTTCATTTAGTTTGACTATTAAATTCTATAAATTATTATAATTATATTGTATTTTTTGGGTCTATATGATTTATACCTATTTTATCTACTAAATTTGTTAGTTATTTTTTTTTAAAAATAGGTGCTATATTTATTAAAAATTTAGATCAAGGTTGAAGAGAAATAATTGGGGGTCAGGGTATATACAAATTATTAAGAGAAAGATCTTCAAAGAATGAAATTTTACAATTTAATAGTTTAAAAATTTATTTGTTAAGATTTATTATATGGATTTTTATTTTGATTATATTTTTATTTATTTATTTAAATAGCTTATAATAGAGCATAACATTGAAGCTGTTAAGGAGATTTTAAATCTTTAAATATTTATAAAAATTATAATTTTATTTTTACAATGAAAATGTAAGGTTTTTATTAAACTATATAAATAATAAATAGAAATATTAACGGAATTTAACCGCTAAAGAAAAAAGTTAGCAGCTTTATCTTGATCATCATATTTCTTTAATTGGAAAATAATTTCAATATTATCATTAACAGTGATAAACCTCTATTTTGGTTTCAATTAAAAGTAAGGATATAAATATCTAAGGTTAGGTCGAAACTAAATGCAATAAATCGCTTCTTACTTAATTTAGTTCATAAGAAAGATTGAAATTCAATACTTTTTGAATGCAAATCAAATGTTATAATTAACTACATTCCTAGTTAGCTCAATTTAAAGCTCCTTGGGTTCATTCAAAATAAAGTCCAATTAATAAAATTAATAAAAATAATAAGGAAGTTACAAATCAAATAAATAAATTTGAAAAATTTATAATAGTAATTAAAGGTAGGAGTAAGGCAATTTCTACATCAAAAATTAAAAAAATTACAGCAATGAGAAAAAATCGTAATGAAAAAATTATTCGAGCTGAACTGATAGGATCAAATCCACATTCAAATGGGGATCTTTTTTCTCGGTCAATAAATGATTTTTTTGATAAAATATTAGCTAAAATTATTAAAATTAATGAAATTATAATAAATATAATTGCTAAAATTGTTAGCGATAAAATTATTTATACTAAAAATTTAGACCTTTTGATTGGAAGTCAAATATACTTTTATACTATATAAATAATTAGCTACCTCATCAGTAAATAGAAATATATAAAAATAATCAAACAACATCTACAAAATGTCAATATCATGCAGCAGCTTCAAATCCAAAATGATGATTTGAAGAGAAATGACAATTAATTTGTCGAATTAAACAAATTAATAGAAATGTAGTTCCAATAATTACATGAAGTCCATGAAATCCAGTTGCTATATAGAAGGTTGAACCATAAACTGCATCTGCAATAGTGAATGATGCTTCTTTGTATTCATAACCTTGTAATAAGGTAAAATAAAATCCTAAAATTACAGTAAAAAATAAACCTTGGACTGTTTGTGTATAATTTCCTTCTATTAGGGCATGGTGAGCTCATGTCACAGTAATACCTGAAGTTAATAAAATAGCTGTATTTAATAATGGAATTTGGAAAGGATTAAAAGGCGTAATTCCAGTAGGAGGTCAAATTGCACCTAATTCAATAGAAGGTGATAAACTTCTATGAAAAAATGCTCAAAAAAAACTAATAAAAAAGAATACTTCTGAAACAATAAATAAAATTATCCCTCATCGTAAACCTGTTGTTACAATTAAAGTATGATGTCCTTGGAATGTTCCTTCTCGAGTAATATCTCGTCATCATTGATATATAGTTAATAAAATAATAATATTTCCTAAAATTAATAAATTTATTCTGTATTGATGAAATCATATAATTAAACCTGAAACTGTTGTAAAAGCACCTAATGCTCCTGTTAATGGTCATGGGCTATAGTCAACTAGATGGAATGGATGATTAGCATGTCTAGACATTAGTTTACTTCTCTAGAATATAAAGTTCTTAGAATAGCAAATACATAAGATTGAATAATAGCTACAGCTGCTTCTAAAGTTAATAATAATAATTGGGCAATAATTAATATAGATAAAATTATTATTGAACATGAAGGTCCAGTATTTCCTAAAAGGGTTAATAATAAATGTCCTGCAATTATATTAGCTGCTAAACGAACAGCTAAAGTCCCAGGACGAATTATATTTCTAATTGTTTCAATACAAACTATAAATGGTATAAGAATTGATGGAGTTCCTTGAGGGACTAAATGAGCAAATATATGTTGAGTATGATTAAATCATCCATAAATTATAAAACTTAATCATAAAGGTAAAGCTAATGTTAATGTTATAGTTAAATGTCTAGTTCTAGTAAAAATATATGGAAATAATCCTAAAAAATTATTAAATAAAATTATTCTGAATAAATTAATAAAGATAAATGTTGATCCTTGAAATCTTGAGGGTCCTAATAAAGTTTTGAATTCTTTATGAAGTGTTGTTAAAATATTAATTCATAAATAAGTGAAACGATTTGGTAATAATCAGAATATATAAGGAATAATTAATAAACCTAAAAATGTTCTTAATCAATTTAATGATAAATTAAAAAAATTTGTTGAAGGATCAAAAACTCTAAATAAATTTGTTATCATTTTCAGTTAAATGATTTATTAGAAATAATATTTTTATTTGATAAAGGAATTAAATAATTTGTTAAGAAATAATTTATTGAATTGAAAATAATAAAGATAATAGAAAAAAATATAAATAGAATTAATCAATTTAATGGAGATATTTGTGGTATTAAAGAATATTAGATTTAACTAATAATTTTAGTTTGACAAACTAATGTTAATTTAACTAATTCTTTCATTAGAAGTATTTGTTAATATACTATAAAATGGTTTAAGAGACCAGCACTTACTTTCAGTCATCTAATGAATTTAAGCTTATCTTTTTAATTCAGTTAATAAATATGTTTGAGGGGATACTTTCAATAGTAATAGGTATAAAACTATGATTTGCTCCACAAATTTCAGAGCATTGACCATAAAATAAACCAGGACGATTTATAAAAAATCTTGTTTGATTTAAACGTCCAGGTGTGGCATCAATTTTTACTCCTAAAGAAGGGATAGTTCATGAATGTAAAACATCAGCTGCAGTAACAAGAATTCGAATTTGAGATAATATTGGTAGAATAATTCGATTATCTACATCTAATAAACGAAAGCCATTATTAGGTATTTCATTATAAGGAATTATATAGGAATCAAATTCAATATTTATAAAATCAGAATATTCGTAAGATCAGTATCATTGATGACCAATAGTTTTTAAAGTAATTGAAGGGTCTGAAATTTCATCTAGTAAGTATAATAATCGTAGAGATGGTAGTGCAATAAAAATTAGAGTAACAGCTGGAAGAATTGTTCAAATAATTTCAATAGTTTGTCCTTCTAATAATAATCGATTTGTAAATTTATTAAAAAATAATGTTGATATTAAATATCCTACTAAAATAGTAATTATAATTAAAATTAATAAAGTATGATCATGAAAGAAAGTTAACTGTTCTATTAAAGGTGAAGCTCTGTCTTGTAAATTTAAATTTGATCAGGTTGCCATTTTTCTAATAAAAGTTAAACTTTATATATGAAGCTTAAATTCATTGCACTATTCTGCCATATTAGAATTAATTATTTAATATAGGTAATTCAGAATATCTATGTTCTGAAGGGGGAAGCTTATGAAATCATTCAATAGAAGAAGATATTTGAGTAGGGAATAATACTGTTCGGTTAGAAATTATTCTTTCTCAAATAATAAATAGAAGAATTAATACTCCAATTAAAGAAATAGTTGATCCAATTGATGAAACAATATTTCATGAAGTATAAGCATCTGGATAATCAGAATAACGTCGAGGTATACCACTTAATCCTAAAAAATGTTGAGGAAAAAATGTTAAATTTACACCAATAAATATTACAAAAAATTGAATTTTTAATCACAAGGGATTTATAGTAAGCCCAGTGAATAAAGGGTATCAATGAATAAAACCCCCTATAATAGCAAATACAGCCCCTATAGATAAAACATAGTGAAAATGTGCTACTACATAATAAGTATCATGTAAAATAATATCAATAGAAGAATTTGCTAGAACAACTCCTGTTAATCCTCCTACAGTAAATAGAAAAATAAATCCTAATGCTCATAATAATGCAGGGCTATAATTTAATTGAGATCCATGTAAAGTAGCTAATCAACTAAAAATTTTAATTCCAGTAGGAACTGCAATAATTATAGTTGCAGATGTAAAATATGCTCGTGTGTCAACATCTATTCCTACAGTAAATATGTGGTGGGCTCAAACAATAAATCCAAGTAATCCAATAGCTAATATTGCATAAATTATCCCTAAAGATCCAAAAGTTTCCTTTTTTCCTCTTTCTTGACTAATAATATGTGAAATTATACCAAATCCTGGAAGAATTAAAATATAAACTTCAGGATGACCAAAAAATCAGAATAAATGTTGGTATAAAATTGGGTCTCCTCCTCCAGCTGGGTCAAAAAATGAGGTATTTAAATTTCGATCAGTTAAAAGTATAGTGATTGCTCCTGCAAGTACAGGAAGAGAAAGTAAAAGTAATAATGCAGTAATGGCAACTGATCAAACAAATAAAGGTATTCGATCAAAAGTTATTCCTGGGGATCGTATATTAATTACAGTTGTAATAAAATTTACAGCTCCTAAAATTGAGGATACACCAGCAAGATGAAGACTAAAAATAGCTAAATCGACTGAAGCTCCTGCATGGGCAATTCCTGATGCTAATGGTGGGTACACAGTTCAACCTGTCCCGGCACCTCTCTCCACAAATGAGCTTGAAAGGAGAAGTGTTAATGAAGGAGGTAATAATCAAAATCTTATATTATTCATTCGAGGAAATGCTATGTCAGGAGCCCCAAGTATTAAAGGAACAAGTCAATTACCAAAACCTCCAATTATAATAGGTATTACTATAAAAAAAATTATGATAAAAGCATGAGCAGTTACAATTACATTATAAATTTGATCGTCACCAATTAGTGATCCAGGTTGTCCTAATTCAGCTCGAATTAATAGTCTTAATGAAGTTCCTACTATTCCTGATCAAGCTCCAAATAAGAAATATAAAGTTCCAATATCTTTATGATTTGTAGAAAATAATCATTTTCGCGGTAGAATGGCTGAGGAATAGGCAATAAATTGTAAATTTATAAACGAAATTTAATTTCTTTTACCAAGTCTTATATTCAAAAATGATATTAAATTGCAAATTTAAAGGTAAAGTTAACTTTTAAGGCTTAAAGAAATTCTTTATTTATAGCTTTGAAGGCTATTAGTTTAATTAACTTAAAACCTTAAACTAAACTATAAATTAAAAGAATTATTGGGAATCCAAATAATGAAAAAATATTTAAAAAAATATTTTTATAAAATAGATTATTTAAATTAGTTTTTGTTCATTTTAATGAAGGATAAGAAATTATAAATGCAGCAAAAGTAATTCGTAAATAGAAAAATAAAGTAATTAAGGTAGTTATTACTATTAAAATAGTTATAAAATATATATGTTTTTCTGTTAATATAGTAATTACTATTAATTTTGGTATGAATCCTAGAAAAGGGGGCAACCCTCCTAAGGAAAGAAGGTTAGTTAATATTATAAATTTTAGGACTGGATTAAAATTAAAAATAGTATATATTTGATTAATATGAAAAATTTTAAATCTAAGAAAGAATAAAGCTATAATTGAAGATAAAATTACATAAAAAATATAATAATTAATTCATAAATTTTCTCTGATTGTTATTCTTATAAGTATTCAGCTTAAATGATTAATAGAAGAATAAGCTATTAATGTACGAAGATTTAATTGATTTAATCCACCAATTGCTCCAACAATTATTCTTATAATTGAAATGATTAAGATATAATTATATTGAAAGCAATAAGTTAATAGTATTAAAGGAGCTAATTTTTGTCATGTTATTAATAATAGACAGTTAAATCAGGATATTCTTTCCATTACTCTTGGGAATCAAAAATGAAAGGGGGCACTTCCTATTTTTAATAAAAGAGATGAATTTAATATTAGTTGTCTAACTGAATAAAAATTAAAAGAACTATAAAAAGAAGTATTAATTGAAATAATTAATACTGAAAATAATAAAATTGATGACGCTAAAGCTTGTGTTAAAAAATATTTTAAAGCAGATTCATTAGATAAAGCATTATTTAAGTTAATTATTAAAGGAATAAAAGATAATAAATTAATTTCTAATCCTATTCATACTCCAAATCAAGAATTTGAAGAGATTGAGATTAAGGTTCCTCTAACTAAGCAAATCAAGAAAATTATTTTAGAAATATTGATATAAATTAAAAAGAAAAGGGGTTAAACCTTTATAAACGGGGTATGAACCCACTAGCTTAATTAGCTTATCTTTTTAATATATTTTAGTATATGATGTACAAAAGTTTTTGATACTTTTAGAGATAGTTTAACTCTGTTAAATATAATGAAGGTGATTTATCACATTATTTACCCTATCATGGTAATCCTTTTTCAGGCACTTCACTGTCTTATTTTTTTTTTGTATTTATATTAAAAAAAGTTGCTACAGGGTGTGTTGTACAAAAAGTGTATATTTACATTAAGTGAACTAATAATTTGCATAAAAAAAAATGATTATGCATTTTAATAAAGATTTAATAGTTATATAATAAAATACTTATATATTAATAAATCAAAACTTATATATATATATATATTTATATTAATAATAAAAGGAGAAATATTTATAAATAAATAAATAATTTATATATATATAGATCTTTAGTCAAAAAAATATAGCCCTATTCCACAAAGAAATAGGATAAATTAAATTCTTATTTATATATAATATAACAACGTTCCGTTTATTATTAATAAAGAGTAAATAATTAATAAAAATTAAATTTTTTAAATAGAATCTTGAATAATTTATATATAATTATATATTTTAAAATTTCTTAATATATAATGTATTTATTAATATATAATAT